TAAGAAATTCTTTGGTTGTTATTTACTTGCAATGGTGATACATAAATAATATATGAGTCCGTCTTCCTTTCATAATTAATAGATTTATATGATAAAAGGTCATATCTATAGTATTTTTGAAAATTCTCGTTTTTATTTGGGTTTGGTAATGAATATACTTCAAAATCGTTTTGTTTTTTGTAATGAAGTAATCGGTCTTTTGAATCCCATTTTGTTAAATTTTTTTTTTGAGTTATACGGCCTTGATTGATTGTATTTCGCCATTTTTGTGGTATTAATCCAGACCATCTAATCTGAGATAAATTGTATTGATAATGACCTCTTAACCAGTTTTTCCATTGATTCGTTCCATAACTTGGAAATTTCGTATGCTCTAATTCGGAATGAAATATTCCTTGTGTTCCAAAAGAATCCTTTATTGCAGTCTTAAGAAAAAAAGTAGTTCCATGATATTCAAGAACAGATCTTAACTTATATAAATTAATAACTCGGGTTTGGGATAATTTGTAAAATACATATGCTTGCGACAAGGAGGATAAGTCAAAAAAAAGATGTGAATTTTTCTTACTATTACTAATATTATAAAGTGACTTTTTTATAGTCGAAATAAAGTGAATTGTATTTTGATTTGTTTTATTAATTGTTTCTTGGTTTGTTTCATTATTGTAAATGTATTTATATTTTTGAATAATTTTTTTTGTTGATTCAAGAACAAGTTGTGTATACATTCTGGCAATATTAATGATATATAGAAAGATATCTATGTATATTTTTTCAATAAAAATTTTTATAAAAACCTGTAATTTCCAGATTAATCGAGTATTTCTTCTTTTTAATATTTGCCAAATATCTTTTGGCCATTCTACATTATAACTTCTTTTATTAGGACTACTGTTTATTCCTGGAGTTCCTTTTTTTTTTTCTTTTGTAATACTCTTTATTTTCTTTCTGATTGTGCTTGTTCTATCAGTTATATTTTTAATTTTTCTTTCTCTCGGTGAATAATTATCTGTAGATCGAATTTTATTAAACGAGTTATGAATTGTCTGATTGCTGATTATAGAACCTTTTTCTTGGTTAGTTTCACCGGATTCATATACTTCTTTCAATCTAAATAGAGTTGGATTTACTTTTGAGAGCTCTTTTTTTTTTCTTTTTAGAAACAGAAATAAAACGTTTTTGATAAACCCCCTTTTTGTTCTTCTTATTAAAACTCTTCGAGTTAGAAAATCCTTAAAAATGGGCTCAAAAAAGGAAGTTATTTTTCGGGGAGAACCAAAAGGAAGGTCAGTTTCCATTCCACTAGCCGTTAAAAAACAAGAATTATCCCCTTTTTGCTCTTTTTTTAGATCTCTATAAGAGGGCCGCAACTTAGGCTTAGATCTGTACCAAGGTTTCAAACAGAAGGGAAATAGTATTTTTATCTGAATACCCTCTGTTAACCAATTTGCGGGAAGTTCTGTTTCTGATACTTGAACACCGTTATAGGTACATTTAATATGCTTTTCTCTCTTCCATTCATGAAAATCCTCAGACCACTCAGGGGGTTGGAATAATAAGATACGCCCAATATTTTTAACTATTATCAATGAAGGTAATATAATATATTTTCTAAGCATCGATTGAATTATTAATAGCAAACTTCTTGTTGTTTTCGAAAATGGAACGAGATCCCAGATTTCCGGCAGTTCTATCCGCACTTTTTCCTTTATGTTGTTCTCCTCTTGTTTCTCTCTTCTTTTTGTCTGTTCTTCTGTATAATCTTTTAATTCTGCCCCTTTACCCATCCAATTTCTAAAGATAAGTTTCATCAGTTCGGAGATATCAAAAGAAAAAAGGGGGGATTTTTTTCTTCTGTTCAAAAAAAGTGGGGAGTGCGCATTTGCTTCAAAGAGTTTCCAAATAATAGTTTTACGCCTTTGAGTACGCATAGAACCTTTGATTATGTCTCGACGAAAATCCGATTCTTGCAAATATTCTATCGTATATAGCGGGCCTTTTTTATCAATATTTTTAGAATTCCAGTTGTTATCAGTAAAAAGTACTATATCGTCAATTTTTCTTGAACGAATCTGATGGCCCACCCGTACGCCTTCTTGAATTACGCCCGTCTGTTGTTCCAACTCGGTAATAAATTTGTCTGACTTTCGAGGGACTTTTTTACTGATTTCTTTTATTCCAAAAGATTTTTGTTTTATTTTGTGACCATTAGCGATAGTTATAATTGCATTTAACAAAAATTTTAGAAGTTTTGCTTCATTTTCTGAAAATAAGGAAGGGCCCTTCAAATTTAAACCCGATCTTGATTCTCTATCAAATTTACTGATTAAAGTAAATAAATGACTAATTTCTGTTGAAAATATTTTTTTTTTTTCAAATGGATCTATTTTCTGTTTAAACTCTTGGTAATCGGTATCAGGAAGAAGGAGATTATGAATCTTATTTATTTCCATTGTCTCTATGAAATTTTCTAACGAAATTTTATTTCTGATTGAAGGTG